AAATTGGGTAGGTCGCTCGTATAGTTCCCTATCCACGATTCTGCTATTTACTGGAATCATTTTACTGGAATGCTATAGGATGAAAATCCCCCGGGTAGAAAGTTTTTAATGCTTATGTAGAACTACACATTAAGAAACATTATAATTTGATTAGATTAATATCGGTGGATCATTTATTAATCATTCATTGAATGATAAATAACTACAAGTGACGGAGATACACGATTTAAATAACGGAAAATCCAATATTTTAAAATAGTATCGAGAATAACTGGAAAAGTGGAAACAAGACCAGATATGATTTGATCATTCTGAACAAATCCAAAATCCTTGTAGACAGAACCAATCATTAGTTCCCAACCGTGGGGTGAATGAAATCCGATACATAAATCCATTAATAAAAGAATCGAAAAAGCTTTTACTGTATCGCTTACGTTATATAGGAATTCCTGAGCCCAAGAGTTAAGAATAACAAGTTCTTCATTACCTAAAATAGAATAACAGCTTAGAATAGCAAAACATATTATATTTGTCGAGAAGTGCAAAATCATATGGATACGATCCTCATTGTGTATCTTGATTAATTGGATCGTTTCCTTGTGGATTCCTATAGGAAGCTTTTGTAGATGTATTTCCGAGTATTCCTTGATCAGTTCGTCCAAGAAGAGGATTTCCTCTAATTCTATGAACTTTTCTAAAATACTTTTTTCTTGAATATCATTCAAAAAGATTTCGGATTGATCAGTATTCGACCAATTAGTAACCCAAGATTCCATACTTTTAGTAAATGATGAGAGAGAAATCCAACAGGACAAAAACACTATAGATGCAAGATACAAAAGAGGAATGAATGCTTTCTTTTTTGCCATTTTTCGTCTGTGAATTATTAATTAACCCACTTCATTCGTCGACTCTATGTGATCGAATATTTCTTTTACCCATGAGTTCTAGACAAGGTATCAAACCTATGAATCTATTTTATTTGTGATTTTGTGTGAATCTAGAACGAATACAAAAAAAGACTACGACTCCGCTTCGAATTCGAATCAAGAAATAATCAAAAATTTTGTTTCCAGATCTCTCAATTCATCAAATTTCTTAAAGTTCTCCTTTCGGTCATTCATCGAAAGGAGACACTTTAAGAAATGAATATTATTGATATTTTGAGACGAAAGAATTCCTTTTCTATAAAAATATAGAATATTTTGAAAAAATTCCAACGATTACCCATATCCAAGAATAAAATAATTGAGAGAAAGATATTGTGATGATAAAAAAATGAGTGGTAAAACAAGACAGAAATGGACCGGTTATCATTATAAAGAAAACCCTTTATTGGTTAGTATTAGTAATGGAACACAAAAGAAAGGATAAATTAAAGGGTCGATTGACAGAAATAATTTACACGATAGGATTTATCTGCATCTAAAGTATCAATTCCAACAAATATTGAAAAAAGATGAATTTATTTCTTTCGAAATCATTTGATGTATCCGATGAATTGAATCTAGTAGTTCAATTTGTTACTTGTTTGAATTGAGTTGCATGGATTTGGATACGCATAAAAAACCTCAAAGGAGGGGTTTTTGTTTTAGGGTTGTTCCATATATATCGGCTTTGGCTCGACTGAACGTTTTGACGAAACTTCAGTTAAATTATGTTATAGAAAAAACAGGAATTTTTTCTCTCCTGCTGAGAAAGCATTCATTCTTCAGCCCATTTCCTTTTCTCAAAAGACTTCAATTGGTACGCGCAAAAAATAGGCCAATTCGGCGGCTTTTTGTTCAATTTCTCGTGAAGTCAAATTCTCATCAGTACGGGTCAACGGAACAGCCCCCCGGCCTCTGATGTCCATATAAAGGATACGACGAGCATAAATACCCTCTTTAACTTCTATTCTAATGGACTGAATATCTTTTATACGGAATCGGAGGAATATGCGACGATTTTTTCCAGGAAATCCCCAACGAAAAATACACACTATTCCCTCCTTTCTATCGAATCGATCATAACCACTACCTACATTCCAGGAAATTGTGCACCACAAATAGGAACTAATAAAGAAACCAGCGATCCCGTAGAAAGACATCACGAGCCCTTGTGGAAAAAAAACAATTTGCTGAGCCGGAACAAAAGATATCAAATTTCTACCAAGATAACTGGAAGTTCCAACCAATAAGAATCCTAATGAACCTAAAAAAACGATAAGGGCCCAGCAAAAATTACTTAGTTTTCGAGACCCCGTTATAAGTTCTATCCATATATGTTCTGATCGCCAACTCATACTTCATCCGATTTAATTTTATTGGAATTGAGAGAATACCCCAAATTTTTTTGACTTTACTTTTTTTTTGTTTCCGAAGGAACTCTCATCAAACTAGCACTAGTTTGATGTGAACGAGTGCTAGTTGATGTGAACCCTTAGGAGTAATTTATCAAATTGGTTAGATCTAAACTAATAACATACCCTTCCTTAAATCCCAAATATACATATTACAGCTGGATCCACCAACTTTAGGTATCCAACGATCCTGCTCTATTTGAAACTAGCTGGATTTTATTTACCCATAGATCATTTTCTGTAGGCATAATAGCTTTTTCCTTTAGAAATCACATGTCATACCATATTTCCATTTGCCGAAAGAAATAAATATCTGTGTTATGCTAGCAAGTAGAAGTTCAAAAAAAAATGGATGAGATTGGGTCCCCTCAGATCTAAACAATCTTGTTTTTTTGAACATAAAGAAATAAAGAAGCCATTGCAATTGCCGGAAATACTAGGCCTACTAAAGGCACAAAAATAGAGGGAAAAGTGAAAGTTGTCATAACAATGGGGTACCTCGATTTATTATTTGCACCTGTTATTATTTTTTTATATCATATTTTACAATAATTATAATTCAAAAGTGTAATTATTATGAATTGGTCTTTATTATTAAATTCAATTTCTTAAGAAATTGAATTTGAAAATTATTATAGAAGTAATAAATATCTATATATCTAAGTGAGTATATAGACTAAGTCCAAGGAATGTAGAACTAAATAAATGGACTTATTCATCTTTTTACACGAAAGATACCTATGATAATCAACTTTATTATATTAAATATATTTTTTTCTTAATTTCTTTGTGTTTTGTTCTTGTCTTCTAATTTGAAAAGGTTTCTTACAAATTATCGAAAGATTTGCTAGAATGCGACACAACCAGGATTTTTAGTGAAAATGAGATTTTCGGGCGATGCAGAAAGATAAAAAACTATATATCTATCTTTTCTATATTTGATTATCTACGTAAGGCGAAATTCGTTTTATTTGCCTAATGTCACGAAAGGAAGAACTCACGCTTTTATCTTCTTGATAAAGACTTCTTAATTAGTAATGGGAAATATAGGTAAAAAAAGAGTTATCCGCAACTTTTGCTTCTTTCTACAATTAGATCTTAGGTCACCAACCAAAGAAAATTGCGTTCTTATTTACTTTAATTCCGACAAGCTAACTACTTGTTTGCTACAAATAAAATAATTGAACTTAATACGCTCTACTTGATTGAATTTGAATTGAACGGAAAAAAGTCGTGGAGCTTAAATAACTCACTCAGAACACTTTTTAAAGTATTACGTGGTACGATTAGGTCGAATAAACCTTTCTGGAATAAATATTCAGCTGCTTGTGAACCTTCAGGTACTGTTTTATTCAATGTTTGTTCAATTACTCTTTTACCCGCAAATGCAATGTAGGAATTGGGTTCGGCAATAATGATATCTCCCAACATACCAAAACTAGCTGTTACCCCACCAGTAGTAGGAGATGTAAGGATTGATACATAAAATAACTTTTTATTGGATTGATAATCATATAAGGCAGATGATATTTTAGCCATTTGCATCAAGCTCAAACTTCCTTCTTGCATGCGCGCCCCCCCCGAAGCGCACACTATAATAAGAGGTATAAGTCGATTGGTAGCGTACTCAATCAAACGAGTTATTTTCTCCCCAACCACGGATCCCATACTACCCCCCATAAACTGAAAATCCATAACCCCAATTGCTACGAGAATACCATTTAGTTGACCTACACCTGTTTGAACAGCCTCAGTTAATCCTGTCTTTCTTTGATAAGAATCAATACGATCTTTATAAGGCTCCTCCTCCGAATGAAATCCAATGGGATCCAGAGAGACCATGTCTTCATCCATAGGATCCCAAGTACCGGGATCGATCGAAAGTTCGATTCTTTCTGAACTACTCATTTTCAAATGATATCCACATTGTTCACAAATATTCATTTTTGATTTCAAAAATTTCTTATAATTTAATCCATAACAATTTTCGCATTGAACCCACAAATGCCTGTATTTTTGAGTTGCATCGAGATCATTAGACGCTTCTCTTAGAGTTAAATCACTACTCTTCGCGCGGGTTCGTAGACTGGACCTCCCGCTTTCACTACTAGTTCTACGTTTATCAAAAATGCACCTAGAAATGTAACTGTCACTACTATCACTTACAATGGACGTATCAATACAGATTTGAGACTGAAGATAACTGTCAATGCAACTATTAATGTGATTATTCCAACTAGATTGAGTTACATACATGTAACGATTGGATAAGGAATCTTCACTCGTAGATCCATTATTCATACAACTAGAATTGCGATAATGATAAAAAGAATTCTCTAATTCACTCATAAAAGAATAGTCGTTGTCAATCTCAAAAATCTGATTTTCAATATCAAAATAGATAGAATAAGTATCTCCATTACTATCCCTAACTAAAAAAGTATCATCAGAGAGAAAATTCCAAATGTCTTTGAAGCCGAATAAACGATCCACATTAGTGTAACTAGAATTGTCACGACCCCTGCAACTATGAATGTTTTTAGCCCTACCTTTTCTATTCGGATCTTCACTTTCACTAGTATTTTCAACAGGACCAAGATTTTCCATTGAGTTCTTTATCCCATACCTACGCTCTAACTCCTTTTTAAACACCATCGAA